CTTGAATAATTTAGAGAATATCCATTACTAATCCTTTGTGTATTTTCGTCTTTCTAACCATCCACTCAATTTTGTTCAACCTCCCGTTTAAACCCGCTTCAAGTGATGATAACTAAGCAACCAATCTTGGGGTAAACAGTCTCTACTGCTTATATTTACTTTTAATTAATAATGAATTCTTGTACATAGGAAATGAGACTTAATCTTTTTACTGCAAATTTGTAAGCCGTTTTCTTTCACTCATATAACTATCTGCTTTAGTTCATCAACCCAAATTATGACTAAAAAAGATGAAAAAAAAATATTTATTTAACCTTCTTCTCAGAAATTGAACTAGGAAAAATTTTGCATTTCACCTAATTAGACGTCACCGAATCACACGTAGAGATATTGATAATACACATAAAGTTAATGGTATTTCATAACTAATTGATTGAGCAGCAGCGCGTAGACCGCCTAAAAAGGAATATTTATTATTTGATCCATATCCCGACATAAGAAGTCCAATAGGAGCAATGCTTGAAATAGCGATCCATAAAAAAACACCAATACCAAGATCGGCTAGAATAAGGCGATATCCAAAAGGAATTACTGAATAACTTAGTAAAATCGATATGACTGCGACAGATGGTCCAATACTAAATAAACGACCATCCCCTCTAGATGGAAGAAGGTTCTCTTTGAAAAGTAGTTTTGTACCATCTGCTAGAGCTTGCAGAATTCCTAAGGGACCGGCGTATTCAGGTCCAATACGTTGTTGTATCCCTGCCGATATTTCTCTTTCTAACCAAACAATTACGAGTACACCTATTGTGATTCCTAATACAAGAGTAAAAATCGGGACAAGTATCCATATAATCCCATAGACCCCTTTTAAGGATTCTAATCTGGAAAAAGAATTGATAGCTTGTATTTCTGGTGTATCAATTATCATTTTTAACGATCAACTTCTCCCATAATGATATCTATGCTACCCAATATCGTCATAATATCAGCCAATTTCATTCTTTTAACTAACTGAGGAAGAATTTGCAAATTGATAAAACCCGGCGGGCGTATTTTCCATCTCCAAGGAAAAACACTCAGATCTCCTATCAGAAAAATACCCAATTCCCCTTTTGGGGCTTCAACTCTCACATAAAGTTCTTGTTTCGCCAATTCAAAGGTCGGAGAAGGTTTTTTACTAATAAATCGATATTCAAAATCATTCCATTCGGAATCTTTTACTCTACCAAAACGTCGTATTTCTAAATTCTCGTAGGGCCCTCCTGGAATTCCTTCCAGAGCCTGTTGTATAATTTTTATGGATTCTGTCATTTCGCTAATTCGTACTAAATAACGAGCTAATGAATCCCCCTCTTTTTGCCATTGAACTTCCCAATCAAATTCATCGTAACACTCATAATGATCAACTTTTCGAAGATCCCATCGGATTCCGGAAGCCCGTAGCGTTGGTCCCGATAAACCCCAATTTAGTGCTTCTTCTCCGCGAATAATGCCCACGCCTTCAACTCGTTCTAAAAAAATAGGATTCCGTGTAATAAGCTTTTTATATTCAGCAACCCCCGTTAAAAAGTAATCACAAAAATCCAAACATTTATCTATCCAGCCATAAGGTAGATCCGCGGCTACTCCTCCGATACGAAAATAATTATGCATCATTCGCATACCAGTAGCAGCTTCAAATAGGTCATATATCAATTCCCTTTCTCGAAAAATATAGAAGAAGGGGGTCTGTGCACCAATATCTGCCATAAAAGGGCCAAGCCATAACAAATGGGAAGCTATACGACTCAACTCCAGCATAATGACTCTGATATAACTAGCTCTTTTAGGTACTTGAATATTTCCTAAATGTTCGGGCCCATTTACAGTTATTGCTTCTGTGAACATAGTAGCTAAATAATCCCAACGTGTTACATAGGGCAAATATTGTATAATTGTTCGATTTTCCGCAATTTTCTCCATCCCCCTGTGTAAATAACCTAATATAGGTTCACAGTCAATAACATCTTCACCATCTAGAGTAATGATGAGTCGAAGAACACCATGCATTGATGGGTGGTGAGGCCCCATATTGACTATCATAAGGTCTTTTCTTGTAGCCGGTAGAGTCATAAGTTTTTTACCCATTCATTCTTCCATGAATTGCTGAAAGTGAAAAGAAGTTTATCCAAATACCAAATAAAAAATAAAATAAAGGAAGAGTACTTAAAACGATTCTTCCAATTAACGAGTTTTTGTCTCTCGAATACTCAACTGAACAATTAATTCTTTATAACGTACTCTATTTTTTTTTGCCAAATAAGCCAACAGCCGTTGACGTTTTCCTAAAATTTTTCGCAAACCTCTTTGAGATAAATAGTCTTTTTTGTGCACTTCCAAATGTGAAGTAAGTCTCCGTATCTTATTGGTAAAACTGAATACTTGAAATTCAACCGACCCCCTTCTTTCTTTTTCAGAAATAACCGAAATGAATGTATTTTTTACCATAAAAGATTTTCCCTCTTCCACTTTTACAGATATGGATTTTACCGATGAGTAATAATAATGCTAGTAATTTTAATGTGTTATATACAATAATCTGAATTTCTTTATAATCTGAATTTCTTTATGAACTTCTAATTTTATCAACTCATATTAATCCCTACAGGTTTGAATTTTTTTTATTCTGAAAAAAAAAAAGAAGGGGTTCTTTTTTACATGGCATAATTAAGACCTAAAATGAAGAAGATTCTGTTAATTGATTTGTAGGTCTAATTGATACCTCGGCGGTTTAGTCTTCGTATATTAGAATGGCATGGAAGACGGGGCGTGTGAATCTCTTTACTTTCATATACCCCGCAGGGTATAGCCTATATAGGAAAAATGGACTATCAACGACCTTTCGACCGTGGATACAGATGTATCCTTAACATACTGAAACGACTCCCGTTATTTGTATCAAACCAATAGCGATTCATACAAGCTAAATCTTCTAATCGATAATTAGGCCAAAGAAAAAATTTGAATTTAATTAATTCATTCTTATCTTTATCAAGATGGTTCCCTTTATCCAAAGATTGACTGCAGTTGTTCTCAGTACAAAATATTGGATTTTTATTACTATGCTTTGAACTGAAAGAAATTCGAATTCTCAACTCTCTACGACGTCTATGCGATAAAATGGTTTCGGGAACAAGCAAATCAAAATCATTCTTATCAACATAGGGTTGTTCTCTATATCCTTGATCTGTTTGGTGCTTACTCTTATGAACCAACGAAATCCCTAAGGTTTGATACATAATAAATTGTCCACCATTTTTTACAGACAGGCGCGTGGGTTCGATAATCAAGACCCCCCTTTTGATCAATTCTGCAAGACTTAAATTCTTCTGAATCAGCATTATATCCAAACTCATTTCTCTTCTTTGAATCGAGGATATAGTAATTTTTCGTGGATTTTTCAGCCTAAGCAGGAGACAGTATATATTTATATTATTGATCATTCTTTGATTCAAAGCATCGCCCCATCTTAATTGAAAAAGTAAATAACGTTTTAGGAAAAAATCTAGTTCTGCCCCTGTATTACTTTTGTATTTTTTAACCCCCTTTCTTGCATAAGGATCTTCCATATCTTTTTCGTGGTTTGTTGAAGGAACCGATCCAGGATTCCCTTGTTTTTGTACATTTGATCTAAGATTTCTTTTGCTTTCGACAGATTCTTTTTCTTTTTGATTTCGATTCTTTATTTTTTTATTTGAAACACATTCCCCTTTTTGGGTTCTTTCGATGTTTTTCTTTTCACTAAGAGCATTTTCATTTAGATTCCAATTAAAAAGAAGGGCTTTGCTTGGTATAACCCATGGTTTTATTTTATACAGATTATAGGGTAGGACAAATTCTGGGAAGAACCAAAGTCCCAGGGTTGAGATGGGACGGTTTAGTATTTCTTCATTCATTCCCATCCAATCCAAAAAACCTTTTGGAAGCTTTGGTAAATAGATTTGGAGCTTTTGCAGAAGCGTAAGATAAACAAGGCCTTTTTTATCAATTTTTTTATCAATTATTTGATAATTTTTAGTATCAATCTTAGTATTTTGATTACTCTTGGTATCGATTTTGATGCAGGACTCAATAGTGACTTTTTGTCTAAGATCAAAATTGAGAATTTTCCAATCAAAATATTTTCTATCGGGATTTTTTTCCATATATCGAATATCGGCATAATTATTAATAGGGATACTCCTCCATATATCAAAAAAATTCTGTTTATGTGTGTTGGAATTATAAGAAATATCTTCGTTCTTATTTAATTGTACTTGAAAGCTTGATTTATAAATAGACGAGTCCCTCTTATTTTCATAATTCAAATTAATCGATTTATACGATAAAAGATCATATCTAGAGTTTTTTTGAAAATTCTCTTTTTGATTCAATAAGTAATATACTTCAGAATCCCCAGAATCCCCCCTTTTTTTTGACTGAATTTTTTCATATGAATCCCACTTGGAATTTTTATTTTTATAACGTAGATTCACTCTATTTCTCCACTTTTGTGGTATTAATCCAGACCATTTAATACGAGATAAATCGTATTGATAATGTCCCCTTAACCAGTTTTTCCATTCATTCATTTCAGAATTCGGAAGTTTCTTATGACTTAATTTAGAATGCAGTATTCCTTGTGTTTCAAAGGAATCCTTTATTTCATCCTTAATAAAAAAAGACATTCCGCGATATTGAAAAACGGATCTTAATTTATACAAGTTACTAACTTGGGTTTGTGATAATTTGTAAAATACATATGCTTGTGACAAATAGGATAAGTCACAAAAACTATGTAAATTTGTCCTATTTCTAATACTATTAATTGATCTTTTTAGAGTTGAAATAAAGTGAATTGTATTTTGATTTTTTCTATTAAGCCTTTCTTGATTTGCTTCATTAATGGGTTTGTCCGTCATTTTTTTTATCGATTCAAGAAGAAGTTGTGTATTGAGTCTGAGAATATTAATAAT